AACCACGAATGAAGAATAGAAAAATTCTATCGGAATCACGAAAGGTGGAAAACTTATTCAGATTTAGTCACACCATTATATTGACAATTACACAAAACTATTCATACTAAGAGCTAAGAGTACGATGGCGATCGGGCAGATATGCCCCTATCGTCTAGTGGTTCAGGACATCTCTCTTTCAAGGAGGCAGCGGGGATTCAACTTCCCCTGGGGGTAGTTGATCGTGTATTATCAATAAGTCTAGAATTGATTCTTCCTGGGTCGATGCCCGAGTGGTTAATGGGGACGGACTGTAAATTCGTTGGCAATATGTCTACGCTGGTTCAAATCCAGCTCGGCCCAAGAATTCGCCGATCCATCATGAGATTCTATAATGAATTTGTCCTTCGGAAACACCGGGGGAATAAAGAAAAGAAGAAATTTTATATCATATCCTATTTGTTCCCATATATTCTTTATTTCATGAATGATCTAGATTCATGATCAATAAATTCAATTTCAATAAAAAGAAATTAAATATAAATATAGGGAAAGGATTAAATTATAAATTAAACAATAAAAATATTTCTTTATTGAAAGATTTCTTATCAATCAATTTAACACTATTTGACAATAGGATGACTAGTAATCCGTGTTGTTTTCACTAAAGTCCATTTCCATGTGGATATAAATATATCATCCCTTTCTCTGTTACAATGTTACAATACAACGATTCTAAATAGAAATAGTTTTAATTTAATAAAATCATTAAGAATATGTATCTGTATCCTGTATACCTTTTATTTCTCTGGGATTGTAGTTCAATCGGTCAGAGCACCGCCCTGTCAAGGCGGAAGCTGCGGGTTCGAGCCCCGTCAGTCCCGACCTAGTATCTAATGACCCCCATCAATTCATCTCTTTATTTTCTGTCAAGGGGCGGGGAGTGGGATCTAATTCCCAGAGGGGGTCCTTATTTATTTTTTTCCGTTTCGAATTTCTTATTGAGAAAATACAATATGACAATTTCAATTATTGAAATTAGTACCAAGGAGGATAGAGATATGTGGATTGCTACAATTGTTGGTAGCATCCTATTTAGGATTCTGAGAGATACCTGTCTGGTTTTTTTCGATTGCTCCCAATCCGTGGAAGGAAATTGAATACCCATATATATATATATTTTCACCAGAGCACATACACAAATTTTGATTCGTTTATTATACGATAGAAAATGAACTTAATTTTCACATAGTTACCTCGATAAAATACTTTTCCGATTAAAGCTACCCCCTTTCTAGCTCCGATTTTGTATAACCTAAATTACTAATTGGAAACAATCTATCTATTTATATAATTAAAACTGCACACTTTATTTTTGATATATGTGTTCCAGTACCAATCCAAAGAAAGAAAGAAAGCGGCATTTTTTTTAATAAAAGAAAGATCAAATAAAGAACCATCCCTCTTTTTAATAAGGGAATTAATAATCTTTTTTTATTCCCATTGAATTGAAGGGGAAGGTCCTATCAAAGAAAGAACAAACTAAAAAAAAAAAAAGTAGTTAATTTGTCGAAATATTCGATCTTTTCTTCTTCTTTTTCCATTTCACTTCTACTATTTGGGTTTGTGACCAATGGAAGTGGAAGATGGGTTAGATGGATGATACCTCATTATATGATTATATAAGGAAGACGGTAGGTTATAGAGAATAACGAATGGATAAAGAATCAAAAATTGAATGGGATTCTTGATTGGATCAGGAATCCAATTTTTTTTTATTCTGTATGGATAAAAGATCTTCCTATGTTATACTATTCCATTCTCGACGATGAATAGATTTGATAGCTCAGATATTGTTATTCATGATATTGATTCGATTCAATATCATCGGGATGTATTCCTCCCATTAAATTTACAGGAGAAAGGTTTAGAATCTCTATGGGATTAGATCCCGAGTTATTATATTATGAAGTAAAAAAACGATGAAATTATGGAAGTAAATATTCTCGCATTTATTGCTACTGCACTGTTCATTCTAGTTCCTACTGCCTTTTTACTTATCATTTACGTAAAAACGGTCAGTCAAAATGATTAATTTGAATCAAGCTTGACTTCTTAGTTCTTATCAATAATGGAAGAAATGAAAGGGATTCAAACTCCACGTCTTAAATGAAATGAGCGGATTCAAATCAGCAGTATACGAGATCTGATAGTATGGTAGAAAGAAATATAGGAATCTTTCTACCACACTATCGATTATTATATAAAATGAGAAGGTTGGACTGTATAAAGATATATATATAGGTTTAATATAATATGGATCACTCCATAATATGTATATTGATATATGTACATATAACTCATCATATATGTGTAATATATATTAGCACCCCAATTCGAGTTCTTTGCTACATCCATGCTACATCCATTTGATTTGTACCGATTTCGATCAATACAATACGATATAATCGAATGCCCACTTTGACTCTTATGTCTTACGGTTCTAATTACTCGTTTTATTTTATTATATATTTATAGTTAATTTATTTCCAATATGGATCCCGGGATCCGCCGAAACAATCAAATCAACGGAAGAAGGTATGGTATGGGCGTAGAATAGATTATATAATATAAAAGAAATCTAGTCATCTTTTTTTTAGCATTCCAACAAGGAGTCATTTATTTAGCCATTGACAGGTGATTCAAGGAATTCCGTGGGAAATTCAATTCTTCATATTTGTAAAAAGAGTAGTAGATACCACCTATTTATAACGCGTGAACCATGATATTAAGCGAGTCGATAAAACAGAAATAACATTTCTAGGAGTCTAAAAGGTAAATGCACAGTATGTGAATCGCCCCCCGCAATATTATGCGTAGTACTTCGTTGGACAAACGCTATATCGGTGTTTCCCTCGGTATAAAGTACGTATCTACATAATAACAGATAGACTTCCTCTTCGAACAGTAAAGCGGGAAACAAATAAAAAGGGGGTTGGTTGCTCCTCATTGCCATATATCATTCTGTTAAAGTTCATCTAAATAGAATATTTTTATTTTAGGACGAATTCGGTTGGAAAAAATTTTGATTTCATATCATGTGTATTCCTTTTACTTTCAAAATACAAACATCGGAATAATTGAATGAAATATTTGTTTGATTGAAAGGTTATTCTTCATCTATTACATTACTTTACTGGATTCCAGTAGAATTTTTCTATGAAGATATTTTTCTTGAAAAACGCTTTGCAGAACGATCTATGAAACCATTAATACAGTTTGATTACTCAACTCAATTAAATTAGTAATGATCCTAGAGTCCACTTCTTCCCCATACTACGAGTGAAAGGGAAAATGTAAAGACTACCATTAAAGCAGCCCAAGCAAGACTTACTATATCCATGTGAATTCTGTCTCCTATCTCTATGAATATGAAGAAACTCTTCCATTATTGATCACTAATAATAATGTAATCAATGGCACAGAGTCAAAAAGGGATTTTGAACGAAGGCTATTGATGAACCAACCCAATAACTCCACCCATAACAAGTTCGGATATGATTTGTGGGAGAATTTGGAAGCATTAAGTACAAGCAAGATAGACAGTTACTTTCTTGTAATTATCAAGGGAGGCCGATTAATGGAACATGCAGGAATAGTAAGACCTATTGGTTCTTTTGTTACCCTTCATAATAAAACAGCATAACAATATACAATCAAGATAAATCACTATCTATCACATATCTCTATTTACCGTTTGATCTAATCCTTACGGCCTCCCGAGTGTTGTTGTGAAATACTTGGGAGACCCTCTATTATATTAATAATCTATTTTGCTTAGGTGTTACCGAAAATAAAGAAGTTTTATTTTTCAACCCCAACCCTTAGTCTTTTTTTTTTTCTATATTCTATAAAAGAAAGCAATTATTCATCCAATATTGCTTGAATGTATGTCTGAGCACTCATAAATTCTCGCGAGTCTGTATACAAAGCATCTTCCACCCTTTCCACAACTACCAATTCCCCGCTCAACCGTTTAATTCAAGAATCAGTCATTAGACATTAGTACTGGAAGTTTTGATAGTCTAGCCCTTCCTATACTAAATACTAAAATTCTCCCTGGAATCCCAAGCGCAAGGATTGACAGTCTTTTAGCCTCCAGCTTCTTAAAATCAAAATAAAGCAAGTTTCGGAAGTTCGAGTCCTTTTCCTCTGCTTATGCTAGGCAAGGATTCGGCGACTTCTATTATATCAGCAAGCAAAGGGATTTCGAGTTTTTTCTTGATCAGACGACACCCAGATTTGAACTGGGGAAAAAGGATTTGCAGTCCCCCGCCTTACCACTCGGCCATGCCGCCAAAACGATAAAAATAGATGGAAATATTCCTGGTGGGTTATTACTTAATAAATACTTAATCCCCCCTTTTTTTATTTATTGATTTGCATCTGGAATACCATTTTCCTTATTCCTTTCCTAATAAACTGAAACTAAAAAAATCCTTCCTTTTTTGTTTTGATTGGAGCCGGACCCTTCTATTAATTGTATAGTATCTCAAATATCAAAATACACAACGCCGAAAAATTTCCCTCCTTTTTTGAAAGAAAATATTTGGATTTTGAGTCACACAATCAAAAATTCAGCGCAAATGAAATTGGACCCATTAACTATTGACTGTTAAGTTCTTGGATCTCGTATTGTGTTTCCTTAATGGCATAAGAAAATGCAATTGATACACAACTAATCAGTATCAATAATTTTCAATAATAAATCCTTTTCAATTTCAAGTATAACTATAACAACATTTATGTGTAATTTTGTGTATATGTAAACCCCAGAACAGAAATTGTTACACAGATATACCCAATCCAGGATCTTATTTATATATGATATGCCATAGGAACTTAATTAAAGTAATTAGCGTGCTTCAATATTTCATTGAAGATATTGAATATCAAACCCTTTTGCGTTGCGCACTTCAATCGTATTCCACGAATTCAACCAGCAGATGGGTAAAAATGCC